TTAATAAACTAAAATTCTTGTTAATTCCTTTTGAAGACCCCTTACCCCATAGAGATATGGAATAGAAAGAAGTATTTTGATTGCCACTATAATTTTGAAAATGAACATTTAAATGACCTTCAAACGTAAGTAAATAGATGCGAAACATATAAAATGCGGTTAATCCTGCGGTAGCCCAAGCTATTATTGCGAAAATTGGCGAATACAACCAACTATCATTAAGAATTTCATCTTTTGACCAAAAACAAGCAAGAGGCGGAATACCACAAAGAGAAAGTGTACCTAATAAAAAAGAGGTTTTAGTAATCGGTACATGTTTTGTTAAACCACCCATAAAAACCATATTCTGACTTTTATCCGGAGAATAGCCAACAACAGTTTCCATTGAATGAATAATGGACCCAGACCCTAAAAATAATAATGCTTTGGAATAAGCATGAGTAATCAAATGAAATAAAGCACTTCGATAAGACCCCATTCCTAGAGCTAACATCATATAACCCAATTGAGACATTGTCGAATAGGCTAAACCCCTTTTAATGTCTTTTTGAGCAAGAGCTAAAGTAGCTCCTAATAATAATGTGATTATGCCTATCAATGAGATTAAATTCATTATATAGGGTATAACCATGAAAAGAGGGAGAAGGCGAGCTACAAGAAAGATCCCCGCTGCTACCATAGTAGCAGCGTGTATAAGAGCCGAAATAGGAGTGGGTCCCTCCATAGCATCGGGTAACCACACATGAAGGGGAAATTGTGCAGATTTAGCAACTGCACCGGTAAATAATAAAGCAGCACACAAAATAACAAAGGAAAAGTTGACTTCATTATTATAAATCAAGTTATTGAGTATTTCGAATAAATCCTGAAATTCAAAACTACCTGTTATACAATAAAACCCTAAAATTCCTAATAATAAACCAAAATCCCCTACACGATTAGTTACAAATGCTTTTTGACAAGCATTTGCTGCAGGAGGTCGCGTAAACCAAAACCCTATTAATAGATAGGAACACATTCCAACTAATTCCCAAAAAAAATAAATTTGTATCAAATTTGAACTAGTAACTAATCCCAACATGGAAGTACTGAAAAAACTCATATAAGCAAAAAATCTCAAGTATCCTTGATCGTGAGCCATATAATTATCACTATAAATAAGAACCATGATTCCAACAGTAGTGATTAACATTGACATAATAGAAGTAAGTGGATCGATCAAGCAGCCAAATTCTAAAGAAAAATCATTATCGAGTGTCCAAGACCATACATATTGGTGGATAGAACTGCTATTTATTTGCTGAATAGACAGATTAATTGAAAAAATCATGACTATACTTAACAATAAGATACTTGGAAAAGCCCACATACGACGAAGATTTTTCGTTTCTGTCGGAAAAAGAAGAAGTCCCACTCCTATTAACATAGGAATTGGAAGTGGAACAAAAGGTAAAATCCACCCATATTGATATGTCTGTTGCATAAAAAAATTGAAATTCGTAATTAAATTTTTCCGATTTATCGGACCTTACTTCTTTTGAAAGGAGTCAATAAAAAAATGAAAATATGCACTAAGCTTAACCTAACTTAAATATAAAAATGAAAAATTTTCTTTCTTTTTACTTATTCTTTCTCTTTCTGAATTTCTTCTAAATATTTCAAATATTCAAATCAAGAAGTTACAATTGGTCAAATCATATAAAAGACAAAGATTAATTATGAGTCTCCTTTGAATTTGAAAATGCAAGTCAAATTTTGACAAGTTACTAAAAATATTCTTCTTGTTTTTTATTTTTTAGAAAAATTTTATGCGATTTTACCATATCGTTCATATTCCATTCTTTTAGAATTTTAGAAAAAAAATTATCTAGAAAAGCGCAGATTTTTTTAAACAATAGATGTCTTTCACATCCAGCTATACCAATGAGTAATCTCTTAATTTTTATTTAAATGGCAGTTCCAAAAAAACGTACTTCTGCATCAAAAAAGCGTATTCGTAAAAATTTTTGGAAAAGGAAAGGCTATTGGTCAGCGTTAAAAGCGTTTTCTTTAGGGAAATCTCTTTCTACCGGGATTTCAAAAAGTTTTTTTGTGCGACAAACAAATAAAATAAAAAAATAAGTTATTAAGAAATAAAACAGAACACCTTATAAAAATCTAAATTGACCTGACTTAAAAATTAAATTCTTCCGTTTCAAAAAGACAATTCTCAAATTCCATTTCCTATGAATTAATTCAACAGGAAATGGAATTCTTCTGTTTTACTTTTACTTTAAACCGAATTTAAACAAAGTCTTTTTTTTTTAACAAAAAAACACAAGATACTCACTTTCTTTTTAATATATTTTCTTTCCAGAATAGGAGTCTTATTTCCTCCAGCAACTTATTTGTACTATAAAAAGATTTTTTTTTGCACAACTTTCTTACTTTTCTTTTGGATTTTCTGTAAATTCTTATATAGAATAGAGCCCATATATCTCTGGCCATCAATTCACGCAAAAACACTTAGTGTAAATTTTATGGATAAATATGTGTGAATTTTGAATAATCTAAAATAGGTTTTTTGTTCATTGATAAAACTTATTTTTTGGTTGTACTTTTTAAAATTAAATAAATCAAAAACATTTAATTTAAAAAATGTTTTTTAGAGGAAAGGTTCTATCCCTTAATGGATAGTAAGACTTTTTGGTTTTACAAGAATTCAAGTAAAGAAGATTCTCAAATACACAATAAAACTAAAACCCTAAACTAAAATAATGAACGTTCAAGGACATATTTGAACAGATTTTATTCATTGATTTGAATCTTTCCTGAAAATATTGCACCCAATTGAATTCTTAAATCTAGACGATTGCTTATTTATAGGCTATTATGAGGTCAAGACAAGCCGCTATGGTGAAATTGGTAGACACGCTGCTCTTAGGAAGCAGTGCTAGAGCATCTCGGTTCGAGTCCGAGTGGCGGCATGTCATTTCCTAAAAAAAGAAAATAGATCCTATAATGAATAATGAATTCAATTGCCGATTTCGATTTTATAATTAAGGAACTCTTTTTATGATATTTTCAACTTTAGAGCATATATTAACTCATATTTCTTTTTCGACTGTTTCAATTCTAATTACAATTCATTTGATAACCTTTTTTGTCGATGAAATCGTAAAACTATATGATTCATCCGAAAAGGGCATGATAACGACTTTTTTGTGTATAACAGGATTATTAATTTCTCGTTGGATTTATTCGAAACATTTTCCACTAAGTAATTTAAATGAATCGTTAATCTTTCTTTCATGGAGTTTTTCCTTTATTTATATAGTTCCGTATTTCAAAAAAAATCAAAATATTCTAAGCACAATAATAGGTCCAAGTGCTATTTTTTCCCAGGGCTTTGCTACCTCAGGCCTTTTAACTGAAATACACGAATCCACTATATTAGTACCTGCTCTTCAATCCGAGTGGTTAATAATGCACGTAAGTATGATGATATTGGGATATGTGGCCCTTTTATGTGGATCATTATTATCAGTATCACTTCTAGTCATTACAGTTCGAAAAAATAGAAAATTTTTTTCTACGAGTAATCATTTATTAAATTTAAATAAGTCATTTTTCCTTGATAAAGTCGAATACATGAATGAAGAAAAAAATATTTTAAAAAAAACTTCTTTTTTTTCTCCAAGGAATTATTATAAGTCGCAATTGATTCAACAATTGGATTATTGGAGTTATCGGGTTATTAGTCTAGGATTTCTCTTTTTAACGATAGGAATTCTTTCTGGAGCAGTATGGGCTAATGAAGCATGGGGGTCCTATTGGAGTTGGGACCCAAAAGAAACTTGGGCTTTTATTACTTGGATCATATTTGCAATTTATTTACATACTCAAACAAATCTAAAATTGAAGGGTACAAATTCAGCAATTGTAGCGTTTATTGGATTTCTTATAATTTGGATATGCTATTTTGGAGTAAATCTATTAGGAATAGGATTACATAGTTATGGTTCATTTACATTAACATCTAATTAAATTCAAAAAGGAGTTCTTACCACTTACCAATAGGAATAGAAAAGCATATAACGCATATCAAACTTTGTGTGAACTAGGGAGAGCCTCGCGAATCAAAGTAACGGGTCTCTCCCTAGTTCACACAAAGTTTTTTTACTTAACACAAGAGAAGAAAAAGCGTTCTTTTTGTCATTGTACAACGAACCTTTTTATAAATGATAAGATTTTTTTCATTTTTTATTTATAAAAAAACTATCTAAAAAAAGAATTAGATAGGATAACTTCAACCTTTTCAACTGATAGTGAAAGAACGAAATCGGGGTACATACCAATACCTAGTACGGGTAAAAAAAAGGAGATCGAAAGAAATAACTCTCGCGGCCCAGAATCAAAAAAAGAAAAGTTTGGGCCATTAAATATCTTGTATCCATAGAACATCTGGCGTAACATAGATAATAAATAAATAGGGGTTAATATAATTCCAATTGCCATTACAAAAGTAATTAGGATTTTTGTCATTAAAAGAAATTTTGGACTAGTAATTAGTCCAAAAAAGACTATTAATTCGGCAACAAAACCACTCATACCTGGTAATGCGAGGGAGGCCATCGAAAAGCTACTGAATATCGTGAACATTTTTGGCATTGGGATAGCTATTCCACCCATTTCGTCAAGATAAAGAAGACGTATTCTATCATAAGTTGTTCCAGCCAAGAAAAAAAGCGCAGCACCGATAAATCCATGAGAGATTATTTGTAAAAGGGCTCCGTTGAGTCCCATATCTGTGATAGAACCAATTCCTATAATTATAAAACCCATATGAGATACAGAGGAATAGGCTATTCTTTTTTTTAAATTTCGTTGACCAAGAGATGTTGAAGCTGCATAGATTATTTGTACTGCGCCCACTATTATTAACCAAGGAGAAAATAGAGAATGAGCATGAGGAAATAATTCCATATTGATTCGAACTAATCCATACGCTCCCATTTTTA